CCATTAGACAATGGACGCTTTTCTTCTTTTCTTTTTAACTAACTTTATTAACTAACTTTTTTAGTAAAAAAAAAAAGTTAGTTAAAAAGACGAATTCTACTATATCATAATATAATTCTCTATATAATAATTATATATCTATATAATAATAGATATCATTTTTTCTATATAATATTCTAATAATCCATAGAAAATATATATAGAATATATATATATTAATATATATATAGAATTATAGAATAATATATTCTAGAAAAATATATATGGATTTCTATAATATAGATTTTAATAAGAATATATTAGATTAAAATAAGAATATATTAATAATAAAATGAAAATTGAATATTAAAAAAAATCACTAAAACAAAATAAAGAAATTAAAATAAATAATTTTTGAAATTGACTCAAAAATTTGTATTCATTCTGAAAAAGAATGATTCGAGTAGAATATAGAGATAGGAAAAAAGAGCGGGTAGCGGGAATCGAACCCGCATCGTTAGCTTGGAAGGCTAGGGGTTATAGTCGACGTTTGTTCATCATTTTTAACGTCTCTAATTCAAAACCGAACGTGAAACTTTTGTTTCATTCGGCTCCTTTACGGAATAAATTCAGAAATAAAAGACGTGAAAAAAAGATTAACCCATAACATCTATGTCAGCCTTTCCGTATAAATAAATTTTAAACACCTTGCTTTTTAGATGATCCCTATAGTAGATAGAAGAGGAGTATTTTTACAATCCGTTTTTTCTAGTTACTTCGTTCTCTATTTCTATTTGAGAGAATCTTTAGGAAAAGAATTTCCATCGAGCTAAAAAAAATGTCGATGTCTCTAGTAAACTAAAGCAATCGTTTAATAGCTATTTTGCTTCAATCTCTCCTATACAAAAAATGGAAGATTTAGTTACGATTAGAAAAAAAAACTTTCTATAACTTTCCCCATGGATCCTTTACTCATACTCAAAAAAATTGGGATTTTTGATACAATTAAAAAAAAACTTATGTTTCATAATATTAGAATTCCATTTTTTCAATTTAGAATTGATTCTTCTTGGATACAAACTACGATAATTTATATTATTCCTCGAATTGTTCGTTGAAAGGAATAAAGGATTAAACCCCTTTAAGTAAGAAATAAAGTTTTTGATCGGGATATGAATCAAACGAGGGATCCCTTAACTTTTAATGGGATCCTTAGAACGAATCGCACTTTTACCACTAAACTATACCCGCTGCTACAATGCTATTATTCCAAAAAAATGGACTTTTTGTCGAACCTAGGAATCCGTCGTAATAAAATTAATAGTAACATACATTTATACTAATTAAGAGTGTTGACATGTTTCGTAAGGGGGCCGACCCCTGATCAATTATCAATTCAAAAAAAAGGGGCGAATCTAAGTTTTTGATTTTGTCAAATCAAATATACATTAATAAAAATCATTGTTATCCAGGATTCATGGGGCTGTATCAAAACTAAAAAAAGGAATGGGAATAAATAGAAATATGAGATATAAATGAATAGAATAGTAATAATAATATAGAATATATTCTTAAAAATATATATGTAATGTTCTATAATTAGAATAATGAAATGACCATTAGAAATAGAAAGAATCAAATAGAAAAAGAGATAAGATATAAAAAAAAAAGTCGTTTTTCAAGCCCTACGTTTTGTTCTGTTTGTTTAGGCAATGTAACATAAACATAATATATTTATTTAAATATATTATGTTTGCGGAGAGATGGCTGAGTGGACTAAAGCGTCGGATTGCTAATCCGTTGTACGAATTTTTGTACCGAGGGTTCGAATCCCTCTCTTTCCGTCGATGATTTGGTATTTTTTTTTTTGAATTTATATAGCTTCCTTTGTTTGTTTTCCTTTTTTTATTTACCTGTTAAAGATGTAAAATAGATACAATCCTCAAATTTTTTTGTAAAACCTAGTACAAGAAAGTAAAACATAGAAAACTAGAAATATATTTTTTTTATTCTTCACGTCCTGGATTACGTCCTGGATCGTTAGATAGGAATCCGAAGATGAAAAGAGAAACAAAGAATATTACTACTGTGTAAACAAATAGTTTTAGAGTAAGCATTACAAAATCTCCAAGATAATAAAAAAAAAAAAAGACAGAGAAAGAGAATAGATTCTCTTATCTAACACATTTTGTTTCTTTTGTTACAAAATTTCTCAGAAATAAAGTGATTTCAAGGAAATATAACAAAATTCGGAAATTTCTTTGTAGTAAGAGCCGAGTCCTTTATTACTATTAAAAAAATATTTGTATTACAAAATATTTTATTTCATATCCACAACCCAAGTACTGGTGGACTCAAATCTAATAATAGAAGGATTTCTCAGTGAAAAAAAAAAAGCGTAAGAATGAAATGAGGAAAAAATGAGATGGGCCAGACTTCTCTTCTATATACAAGAATTTCGATATTTGAATCGAGGATTCACACTGTAAGACTTATCTGATCTTTTTTTTTTTCCAATTTTTGTTTTCGAATAAATTCCTTATTTTTTTTCAGACATTTATTCAAATGCAAGATCTCATCGAAAACTTACAGCAGCTTGCCAAACAAAAGCTAAAAGAAAAAATAGTACAGGTATTACTGGCATAACATCCACAATTGGATTCAAAAAAGCATAGGCTTCAGGTAATTTCGCCAAGAAAAAACTACTTGAATAAAGGGCGGAGTGAATACAAATACAGACCAAACTAAAGATATTAAGCATAACAAACATTTTGTTCCTTAAGAAAATTTACTGTTTTTTTTTTATTACAATCTTTATTGTATATTATTGTATATATATAATTTTTTTTAGACTATATTAAGAAGTTTAGATACATAATTAATATATCTATTAATATATATTTAGATTCTAATATTCTATTTAATATATTATTAGAATATATTAAATAGAATTATATATAATACAATACAATAAAAAAAAAAAATATCAAATACAATCAGACCCTCCAAAATCCTTATTTGATTTGAATTTATCTAGTTAAAAATCTTTCCAGTCTGAAAAAAAAAAAGAAGAAATAAGACTTTCATACAATATCTTAATTGAATTCTATGTAATGATCAAGAATTTCAGTCTTATTCTATATCTACGTATAGAAAACTCCTAGCAACAATTTATTGTATGGATTGGGGGGGGGGTAGAGTTGACGAATAACCAATACCAATAATAGTGTTTATTAAATTCATTGAATGTCGAATCAAAAATGGGGCGTGGCCAAGCGGTAAGGCAACGGGTTTTGGTCCCGCTATTCGGAGGTTCGAATCCTTCCGTCCCAGAGGATATCCATTCCTGATGTATATCCTATTTGAATCAAAATTGTATCTCAGGATATAAAAATGACCCCTTTTTATTAATCATTCGTCTCTAATCTAAATAGAGTCGCTTTTGAATCGTCAAACTTTATTTTTTTTTTCCTTTTTTTTTTTAATCACTGTGGATAAAAAAAAAAAAGAAATTTGAGTGCATATATATTTCTTTTATTTTTTTATTATATTTATATATATTGATTTGAATAAATTTTTCATAAAATATCGATTTAATTTGAGGTATTTTTGACTTCTTTAGATTTCGAAATTTTCCATTCATATAGAAAGAAAACCTAGAAGTAAAAAGGATAGATTATTATGTATCGATTGAATCAATGACTATTCACGATTTCATAATTGAATCAATTACATACCGGATCCAAACTAAAGGAATGTTATGGTAAAACTTCGTTTGAAACGATGTGGTAAAAAGCAACGTGCGACTTGAAAGACATGATTAGATTAGCTGTGGATTCTTACATCCGCTATCTTTTTCTAGTATGTATATAGAAATATATATATAAATATATAGAAATGGAAGTGCTCTTGGCTCGACATCGTTTGTTCTGTTCCACTAGAACTCATTGTTTAGGGGACGGGAGAGGGGTTGATGATGTAAATAGTACACGATGGAGCTCGAGTTGATTCATTTCTGAGGGGCAAGTATCTAAGGTTAGTAAAAATGAATAAGTTAGAACAACTTCGTAAGTATATCTTTGATAAAGAAATCGAAAGGATCCAATTTAAGCAAGGTTAAAAAAGTAAAATTAGTTGTAATTGGTAAAACTTTTTCGATCAAAAGTGTATCCGAGGGAATAAACCTTCTATTTGTATGATTCGTTGAGAGAAATAAAAAGAAATGGTATGTTGCTGCCATTTTTGAAACGATTAAAGATCCCCGAAGTAATGTCTAAACCCAATGATTCAAGGAAAAGCTAAAAGATCCTGTAACAAGTAAATACCATTTTTAATTGTCTCAAAAATTCCATTAGAATTTGACATTCTATTAGAATGAAGAAAAAAATGGATTCTAAATAAGACGGGCAAGAAAAGGGGGTAGAGACCGCTCAATAAATGAAATACCTAAGGGTTTTCCTTTGAGAGTTATCCAATTTGAGTTATGAGGTTGCGAATACGAGGAGTTTTTTTTTATAAAGAAAAAAAAAAAAGAATAAGAAAAAAACTTTAATCACAGTCTAATTGATTTCATGATTTTATTGATCTATTTTACATATTTTATACATAGACATATTGAATTTTCTCGAGCCGTACGAGGAGAAAACTTCTTATACGTTTCTATGGGGGGGTGTATTATTCATCTATATCTATCCCAATGAGCCGTTTATCGAATCGTTGCAATTGATGTTCGATCCCGAAGAGGGGGAAGAGATCTTCGTAAAGTGGGTTTTTATGATCCAATAAAGAATCAAACCTATTTAAATATTCCTCTTATTCTATATTTCCTTGAACAGGGCGCTCAACCTACAGGAACTGTTCAGGATATTTCAAAAAGGGCCGGTGTTTCTTTGGAACTTTCCCCTACTCAACAAACGAAAGTTAATTAATGAAAAAAAGGAGGGTGTGGATGACTTGTATATAGATTTATAGAACTCTTTTCTTTTTTATCCCCCCTCCCGCTCTCCATACCTAATTTTCGATTTCTTATTATTAACATAAAATGTTGGATAGCCAAAAAAATGGATTTTTATCGGTCTTCAAAATGAAAAAAAAAAATGGATAGAGATTGTAGAAAAATATATATATAGGAAAAGGAAAATGAATACTGACTAAATGAACTCATTGGGTCTATAAATTATTACCCCCAATGAGGTTTCTTTTTTTCATTTAAATATAATAAAAAGAAGAGAATTCAAAAATCTTATTCTATATTATGATCGTATTCTATCTTTTTTTTTTTATTTCTTTTATTATTGAATAAAATATTTATAGTTATTAGAATACGTTTTTTTCTAAAAAGGGGGGGGATCGAATTGAAAAAGAATTACAGCACATATAGTGACATATATAGTGAAAAAATACTACAGGTTCTCACGAAAAAGAATCTTTTTTTTTTACTCACTCGATCGTTTTTATTATCAGTTACCAATTTTAGTGATTGGATTTATTATATCGTTTTTTGATAGTAAATAAATGAGATAGAATATTAAAAATATTCGATTTTAATAATTTTTCATCGAATGACTATTCATCTATTGTCTTTTTTTGTTAATAGAGGAAGATAACTCTATGGAAAAATGGTGGTTCAATTCTATGTTGTTTAATAGGCAGTTAGAATACGGGTGTGGGTTAAGAAAATCAATGGATAGTTTTGGTCCTATTGAAAATACCCGTGTAAGTGAAGACCCAATTTTTATTGATATGGAAAAAAACTTTCCTAGCTGGAATTATAGTGACAATTCTAGTTACAGTAATGTTGATTATTTAGTCGGTGTCAGGAACATCCAGAATTTCCTATCTGATAAAACAATTTTAGTTAGGGATAACAATAGCAAGAGGAACAGTTATTCCATATATTTGGATATTGAAAATAAGATTTTGGAGATTGACAACGATCATTCTTTTCTAAGTGAGCCAGAAAGTCTTTTTTATAGCTATAAGAATTCTAGCTATCTTAATAATGTCTTTAAGAGATATGATGATCATTACGTGTATGATATTAAATCTAGTTGGAATAATGACATTCATAGTTGCATTGAGAGTTATCTTCGTTCTCAAATCTGTATTGGTAGTCACATTTTAGGTGAGAATGATAAATACAATGACAGTTACTTTTATAGTTATATTTGTGGTAAGGTCAGAAATAGTAATGAAAGCGATAGTTGTAGTATAATAACTTTCACGAATGATATAAATGAAAAAGATTTAACTAGAAGAGAGAGTTCTAATGATCTCGATGAAACTCAAAAATACAAGCATTTATGGATTGAATGCGAAAATTGTTATGGATTAAATTATAAGAAATTTTTGAAATCAAAAATGAATATTTGTGAACATTGTGGATATCATTTGAAAATGAGCAGTTCAGATAGAATCGAACTCTCGATTGATCCAGGTACTTGGAATCCTATGGATGAAGACATGGTCTCTCTGGATCCAATTGAATTTCATTCGGAAGAGGAACCTTATAAAGATCGTATGGATTCTTATCAAAGAAAGACAGGATTAACTGAGGCTATTCAAACGGGCACAGGTCAACTAAACGGTATTCCTGTAGCTATTGGGATTATGGATTTTCAGTTTATGGGGGGTAGTATGGGATCCGTAGTAGGTGAGAAAATCACCCGTTTGGTCGAATATGCTGCCAATCAACTTTTACCTCTTATTCTAGTATGTGCGTCCGGAGGAGCACGTATGCAAGAAGGAAGTCTGAGCTTAATGCAAATGGCTAAAATTTCTTCTGCTTTATATGATTATCAAACAAATAAAAGGTTATTCTATGTATCCATCCTTACATCTCCTACTACTGGGGGGGTGACAGCTAGTTTTGGCATGTTGGGGGATATCATTATTGCCGAACCCAATGCTTACATTGCATTTGCGGGTAAAAGAGTAATTGAACAAACGTTGAATAAGACAGTACCCGAAGGTTCACAAGCAGCTGAATATTTATTCCATAAGGGCTTATTTGATTCAATCGTACCGCGTAATACTTTAAAGGGGGTTTTAAGTGAGTTATTTCAGCTCCATGCTTTCTTGCCTTTGACTCAAAATGAAAAATCTAGCAGAGCCTAAAATTTAAATATTTTTTTCTTTTTTTTTTATTAATTTATTTCTTATTTATTCTATTTTATACTCATACTCAATATACTCATTTATACTCATTATATAGACTGAATATCTAGTAGACTGAATATATAGAATATACAACATATATATTCTATATATTAACTTAGCTATACTTAGTATAATTTATAAAATATACTTATACTAAGTATATTTGAATTCTAGTGATTAGAGACTATCTTTATAAAACAATATAAGAAAATATATATATATGATATGAGATTTATATAAATATATATATAACAGGTACAAATATTAAATCGAGGTACCCATTCTATGATAAACTTACCCTCCTTTTTTGTGCCTTTAGTGGGCCTAGTATTTCCGGCAATTGCAATGGCTTCTTTATTTCTTCATGTTCAAAGGAACAAGATTTTTTAGATACGGACAGTAGGCACAAATCAGATATATATTTAGATCAGGAAGCAATTCGATGAATTACTCTTAAAGGTTTCCATCAAAATAGTGCTAGTTGATGAGAGTTACTTCGGAAACAAAGAAAAGTCAAGTAAAATGAATTTGCTTGGGTTATCTATTTTCCCAATTCTAATAAAACAAAACTAGATCTAATATGGATTGGCGATCAGAACATCTATTGATAGAACTGAAAGCGGGGTCTCGAAAAACAAGTAATTTCTGCTGGGCCTTTATCCTTTTTTTAGGTTCATTAGGTTTCTTGTTGGTTGGAACTTCCAGTTATCTTGGTAGGGATTTGTTATCTTTATTTCCGTCTCAGCAAATTCTTTTTTTTCCACAGGGGATGGTTATGTCTTTCTATGGAATCGCGGGTCTCTTTATAAGTTCTTATTTGTGGTGTACAATTTGGTGGAATGTGGGTGGTGGTTATGATCGATTCGATAAAAAAGAGGGAATAGTGTGTATTTTTCGTTGGGGATTTCCTGGAAAAAATCGTCGTATTTTTCTCCGATTCCTTATGAACGATGTTCAGTCCATCAGAATTTTTAATCAGTCCACCAAAATTAGTAAAGAGGGTATTTATCCTCGTTGTATCATTTATATGGAAATCCGAGGACAGGGATTCATTCCCTTGACTCGTATTGACGAGAATTTTACTACACAACAAATTGTAGACAAAGCTGGGGAATTGGCCTGTTTCTTGCGTGTACCAATTGAAGTACTTTGGTAAAAAAAAAGAGATTAACTGAAAAATGAATGCTTCCTTAGGGAAAAGAGATTTTATTTTTCGAAATTTTTCTATTTTGTTTTGATAGAAGAGGCCTTCTTTGGTTTCGAAATCGGACTAATATTCATTACGCGAAGTGCTCCTTCATGTATTCATCAAAAAAAGGGGTAATTGCTTCGAATCTTGGTAATTGATATCTTTTTAAACAATATCTTTTTCTTAATTCAAAAATTGGCAGTGGATTCTTTCCATTTTTTAGTCTATTTCTGTATTCTTTATAAATTTAAAGACTAACTCCCGAATTGAAAAGAAAAAAAGACGCGGGAATAGATTCTATATTTATATATATAAATATATAGGCTCTAGGACTTGTAATAGAACTTATGCTTAATACAAACATTATTATCATCCTATAGAGTTGACGAATGAGATGAAGCTGAGTTCCTTAAATAAAGACGAAAAATGGCAAAAAAGAAAGCATTCATTCCCTTTCTATATTTTACACCTATAGTCTTTTTGCCCTGGTGCATCTCTTTCACATTTAAGAGATGTCTGAAATCTTGGGTTACTAATTGGTGGAATACTAGGCAATCCGAAATCTTCTTGAATGATATTCAAGAAAATAATATTCTAAAAAAATTCATAGAATTCAAAGAACTGTTCCTCTTGGATGAAATGCTAAAGGAATACCCGGAAACACGTCTACAAAATCTTCGTATCGAAATATACAAAGAAACCATCCAATTGATCAAGGCGCACAACGAGGATCGTATCCATGCCATTTTACACTTCTCGACAAACATAATCTGTTTCGTTATTCTAAGTGGTTATTCAAGTCTAGGTAATCAAGAACTTATTATTCTTAACTCGCGGGTTCAAGAATTCCTATATAATTTAAGTGACACAATAAAAGCTTTTTCCATTCTTTTATTAACTGATTTATGTATAGGATTCCATTCGACCCATGGTTGGGAACTAATGATTGGTTCCGTCTATAAGGATTTTGGATTTGCTCAGAATGATCAAATTATATCTGGTCTTGTTTCCACTTTTCCAGTCATTTTAGATACAATTTTAAAATATTGGATTTTCCGTTATTTAAATCGCGTATCTCCTTCACTTGTAGTGATTTATCATTCAATGAATGACTGAAAAAAAGATCCACTGATCCTATTTGAAAGTTTGTTATTTTATTTTGTACAAAAGCTAAACAACATTCAAATATTTTTCTTTCTAGCTACCCAAGCCAAGGGATTCTTCCCATATTCCAGGAAATTTATTTCAGTAAATAGCAGAATCATGGATAGGATAGGGAACTATGCCAGCAACCTACCAAATTTTATTGTAGAAAAATTATCAGGATTAATGATTGGACCATGCAAACTAGAAAAGCCTTTTCTTGGATAAAGGAAGAGATTACTAGATCTATTTCCGTATCGCTCATGGTATATATAATAACTCGAGCACCCATTTCAAATGCATATCCCATTTTTGCACAGCAGGGTTATGAAAATCCGCGAGAAGCAACTGGTCGTATTGTATGTGCCAATTGCCATTTGGCTAATAAGCCCGTGGATATTGAAGTTCCACAAACCGTACTTCCCGATACTGTATTTGAAGCAGTTGTTCGAATTCCGTATGATATACAAGTGAAACAAGTTCTTGCTAATGGTAAAAAGGGGGCTTTGAATGTGGGGGCTGTTCTTATTT